TGAACAAGGAAAAATATTATCAAGACGTGTGAATAGATTGACCTTGAAACAACAACGATTAATTACTCTTGCTATAAAACAAGCTCGTATTTTATCTTTGTTACCTTTTCTCAATAATGAGAAACAATTTGAAAGAACCGAGTCGACCGCTAGAACTACTGGTTTTAAAGCCCGAAATAAATAGGCTTACTTTTTCTTCACTTGAATCATAATTACAAGAATCTAGATTTGAGTGAATCTAGATTTGAGTATCGTGTCGTAAGAAAAAATGAATCGGAAAAAAATAAATCTGTTTTTATTGAATTGAACGTGTTCATTCATTTTGACTACTTTAGTATATTTTCTCATACTAATTTCTACTCTACCTTCCCGGAGTTCATTCTCCGGGTAACTCCATTTAAATTATTCTGGTGGATTCTTTCCAATCTACTTCCTTTATGATTTCGTTCGAAATCATATAAAGACAATTCCTATTTGATATAGCTATTTGTGCAAGTATTTTACGGTTAAGAAGCAACTGTCTCTTGTACAGATCGTGTATTAATCTACTATAACTATAGGATACTCCCCTTTCGCGAATTACTGCGTTTATCCTAGTGATCCACAAACGACGAAAATCTCTCTTTTTCCTATCCCTATCCCGATGAGCCGAAACTAAAGCTCTTATTTTCTGTTGAGTAATAGTTCTAGTAAGCCTTGAATGAGCCCCTCGAAAGCTTGATGCAAATAAACGAATTTTTGTTCTACGTCTCCGAGCTATATATCCCCGTTTAATTCTGGTCATTGAATAAATGAAACTTTGACGAATAACTAATTGATTGCCTTTCTTTCAGTTATTCTTTTCCCCCTTCCTAGTCTATTAATAACAAAACGAATTTTTCCAATGTATAAAATAAAAATTCCAATGGCTTTGGCTACTCTAACCTTCCCGACCACGATTTTTTTTTAAGGTATTTCACTGCGAAATAAGACAGAACTAAGAAATTGTATTTTCCTAGGTATCAAAAATATAGTAAATAAAAGAAATAAAAAAAGAAATAGTGGGTTCCTTCGTTTCTATGGTTACTTCTTAAACGGTGAGGTCTTCTCTATACACCGGAGCCTTTACTTTATACTTTAATTTACTATTTAATCAACTAATTGATGTTATTGGGAACTTGTATAGTTCACACGCTTTGGCTCTACCCATGAATTATCCAGTAATAGGTCTTTCACAATCAGATCTACCTATACAGTAACGGTATTTAATTATGAAAGTTTGCTGGGTAGCTGACCCTCTTAGTCCGTTTAAATAAGATTTCCTCCGCTTAATGGATAACCATTTGTTACCAATGGAGAATTTCTTATCATCTTAAATTCAGGTGATTGGATTTACACCAACGGAAACCATAAACTTCATACACAATAGAGGGATATGGTAGAGTTTTTTTTTAATAATGGATGGAGTTCCTTTTTCCATCCTATCCCATTCACCGGTACTGATCATTGATACTGTAAAAGTAGTTTTCTTGCTTTTGGGCCAGCTCATGATCTAAACGAGTCGCACATACACCCTAGTACATGTTCCTCGACGCTGAGGGCACCCCCGAAGAGCGGGGGATTTCGTGACATTTCTGATTGGCTGTCTTGTATTTCTAATAAGTTGTTTAATAGTTGGCATGTTGAATCGTATACATAATATGATGGGTTGGTTTAGATTGATCCTAACCGAATGATGGTGAATTACTTCTATTTAATAGAATATTCAATTCGAAGATAAAATCTCAAATCACAGATTTGCGCGAAATCCATGTTATTTTCCTTGAACCGCTACAAAATCAACAATTCCATAAGCTTGGGCTTCTGTTGCTGACATAAAAATATCTCTTTCCATATCTTCGTGTACAACCCAGAAGGGTTTGCCCGTTCTTTCTGCATAAACCCTTGTGAGGGTTTCACGCAGTTTCATCAGTTCTACCGCTTCCATGACAAATTCGCCTACTTGTGCCATATAAAAAGCACTATAAGGTTCATGTATCATTACCCTGATGATATAACAAAATAAAAGCTTCCCCTATCTCGCATGATAAAAAGAAAGAGAAAGAATAGAAAAAAGATAGAATTGAACAACCGTACAGGCATCTTTTGTGCATACGGCTCTACAAGAAAATTGACCCCCCTCCTTTCTATTGAAGAAAGAGAAAATAGAATCTATCAGACTCAGATGGGTAAATAATCAAATTGCCATCCTTCCTTTCGGAGGAGTTCAAAAATACTATGATGGCTCCGTTGCTTTATATGTTTATTTTTTCTTTTTTTTGTCTGTGATTCAGCAATCCCAAAGTTTCTTTTTAATCCGATCAAATAAGGAAAAAATATTTTTTTTTTCGTACTCTTTCATAACATAAATATTGTTAAGAACTCTCCGGCATGAAAACAAAAAAGTTTGTGACGCTGAACTGAATTCCCGATAGATAAGAGAAAATCGGAAATACCCCTTATCTCATACTACTCTCTCGAT